ATCGCCAGAAAAGAATCAATTTAGAGAGCCCTTTGTGGCTTCGGTGGCAACTAGATCAAGGCCTTATTGCTTCAAGAGAAGCTCCCATCGAAGGTCACTTTGGATCTTTAGGTACCTATCATGAGATTTATGGACACTATCTAATAGTAAGAAATATAAAAAAAAAAATTCTTTCTATATACATTCGAACCACTGTTGGCCATATTTATCTTTATCGAGAAATCGAAGAAGCTATACAAGGGTTTTGCCAAGCCTGCTCAGACGGTACCTAATTTAATCATAGGGATCTAAGCTAAGTGATTTTATGACATTGGTCTGAATTCAGATCTCTTTGGTGCAACTAGGACTATAGTTCCTGAATTTCTACGCGAATCAAGATTGAGAAAAGGAAGTTTTCCAAGCATTAACTCAAATCTATTGCCGAGCCCTATTCATCGGAATATGGAGGTATTTATGGCCGAACGGGCCAATCTCTTCTTTCACAATAAAGTGATAGATGGAACTGCCATTAAACGAATTATTAGTCGATTCATAGATCACTTCGGAATGGCATATACATCACACATCCTGGATCAAGTAAAGACTCTGGGTTTCCATCAAGCCACTGCTACATCTATTTCATTAGGAATTGATGATCTTTTAACAATACCTTCGAAAGGATGGCTAGTCCAAGATGCTGAACAACAAAGTTTGATTTTGGAAAAACACCATCATTATGGAAATGTACACGCGATAGAAAAATTACGTCAATCCATTGAGATATGGTATGCTACAAGTGAATATTTGCGACAAGAAATGAATCCGAATTTTAGGATGACGGAACCCTTTAATCCAGTCCATATAATGTCCTTTTCGGGAGCTAGGGGAAATGCATCTCAAGTACACCAATTAGTAGGTATGAGAGGATTAATGTCGGATCCACAAGGACAAATGATTGATTTACCCATTCAAAGTAATCTACGGGAAGGATTGTCTTTAACAGAATATATCATTTCTTGCTATGGAGCCCGAAAAGGAGTTGTGGATACTGCTGTACGAACATCAGATGCTGGATATCTTACGCGCAGACTTGTTGAAGTAGTTCAACACATTGTTGTACGTAGAACAGACTGTGGCACCACCCGAGGGATTTCTGTGAGTTCTCGAAATGGAATGATACCGGAAAGAATTTTTATTCAAACATTAATAGGTCGTGTATTAGCAGACAATATATATATGGGTCTACGATGCATTGCCACTCGAAATCAAGATATTGGGATTGGACTTGTCAATCGATTCATCACCTTTCGAACACAACCAATATCTATTCGAACTCCTTTTACTTGTAGAAGTACGTCCTGGATCTGTCGATTATGTTATGGTCGAAGTCCTACTCATGGCGACCTGGTGGAATTGGGAGAAGCTGTAGGTATTATTGCGGGTCAATCCATCGGAGAGCCAGGTACTCAACTAACATTAAGAACGTTTCATACCGGCGGAGTATTCACAGGGGGTACTGCCGAACATGTACGAGCCCCCTCTAATGGAAAAATCAAATTTAATAAGGGTTTGGTTCATCCCACACGTACACGTCATGGGCATCCTGCTTTTCTCTGTTCTATGGACTTATATGTAACTATTGAGAGTCAAGATATTATACACAACGTGACTATTCCACCAAAAAGTTTTCTTTTAGTTCAAAATGATCAATATGTAGAATCAGAACAAGTGATTGCTGAAATTCGCTCGGGAACATACACTTTGAATTTTACAGAGAGGGTTCGAAAACATATTTATTCCGATTCAGAAGGAGAAATGCACTGGAGTACTGATGTATACCATGCATCTGAATTTACATATAGTAATGTCCATCTTTTACCAAAAACAAGCCATTTATGGATATTGTCAGGGGGTTCGTGCAGATCCAGTATAGTCCCGTTTTCGCTACACAAGGATCAAGATCAAATAAACGTTCATTCTCTTTCTGTCGAAAGAGGATATATTTCTAACCCTTCAGAAAATAATGATAAAGTTAAACACAAATTCTTTAGTTCATATCTTTCGAGTAAAAGTAAAAAAAAAAGTAGGATTCTTGATTATTCAGACCTTAATCGAATCATATGTACTGGTTTCATATATCCTACTATTCTCCACGAGAATTCTGATTTATTGGCAAAGAGGCGAAAAAATAGATTTATCATCCCATTCCAATCGATTCAAGAAAAAGAACTAATGTCCCATTCCGATATCTTGATTGAAATACCTATAAATGGCATTTTCCGTAGAAATAGTATTTTTGCTTATTTTGACGATCCCCAATACCGAAGAAAGAGTTCAGGAATTACTAAATATGTGGCTATAGGGGTGCATTCAATTGTCAAAAAAGAGGATTTAGTTGAGTATCGAGGAGTCAAAGAATTTCAGCCAAAATACCAAATGAAAGTAGATCGCTTTTTTTTCATTCCCGAGGAAGTGTATATTTTACCCGAATCTTCTTCCCTAATGGTACGGAACAATAGTA